GAAGGAAGAAAGCGGATCGGTATGCTAATTACTCATCCTTAAATCTTTCCTTCCCGGGCAGGGATTAGTGTCCCCCATTGTAAATTGTAGGAGTGAATTATTGATATAATTCAAAAAAGCAAGGAGCAAGTATAAGTCCTGACTAAAATAAATTCAGACAAAAAAAATAAGTCAAAATTTTCTATATCTATATATTTGTGATTGTTTAAGTGTTTTTAAGACAAGATTAAACAAAAGGATTCGCAAATAACAGCGCTAAAGCGACAACCAATCCATAAATTGTTAATGCTTCCATAAAAGCCAGACTAAGCAATAAAGTACCTCGTATTTTTCCCTCCGCCTCGGGCTGTCTTGCGATCCCCTCTACAGCTTGGCCCGCAGCAGTCCCTTGGCCAACCCCAGGTCCAATAGAAGCAAGTCCGACAGCTAACCCAGCAGCAATAACAGAAGCGGCAGAAATCAGTGGATTCATGATAAGTTAAATTCCTCACAAAAAAAAATGGTTAATGATACAATCATTCAATGAATTATAGATGAATTATTCCATCACGCAGTTTCATCCAACAGAGTAACTAAAAACTCCAAATTGAAGTAATAGAATAATATTATTGAATCATCAGAACCGATTCTCTATCGCTTTTTGAAGTAGGATTCTTAGAAATCCAAAACCAAAGACGTCTATTGGAATCCCTATTCAAATTCATAGTATTAGGGTATTAGATATTTTTTAGGTCATATATAACTATTCAATATCTAATATCCCATATACATGTGTTTCTTCCAGAATGTAAACCAACTTATTTTGATCTTAGATCCATTAGAATTCTTTTTGAACGGGAAAAACTCCCTAGCTGAATTCGATAATAGTTGGATTCTAGGCATTCAAGATACACAATTTTGAACTGGCTAATTTCTTTTTTGGAATCGCGTTTTTTAATTCTTCTCTTTCTTTATGATTATTCCGCATGGATCGAATTTACATAGAAAAATAGACAAATTGGTTAAGGCGAATCATTTCATAGAAATTTTCATTAGCATTTTTTTCTATTTTCTTTTCTTTCTTAATTTTTAATTATTCTTGTTTATTAAATTGTTTTTTATTAAATATTTTATATTTATTTATAAATAAACTAAAATATCATTTATTAAAATATTCTTATATTCTTTTATTTATAGAAAATAAAATAATACATCCAAACAGGACATTCATTTTAGGAAACCGATCCTTTCGATCTCTTTCGTTTTTTTTAGAATCCCCCCTAAATATTTTGAGTGGAATCTTTTTTCCTATTACGGTATATTATAACTGCCTTATTAGTTATCCCTTATTAGTTATCTATTTTGATGTTCTCCAAGTAGATTATCTTGAATTCCGCTATTATTTTGGTCTAAATTCAAAAAACAACTATTTGTAAATGAAGTCAATGATGACCCTCCATGGATTCTCCTATATAAGCGGCGGCTAAAGTTGCAAAAATAAGAGCTTGAATACCACTTGTAAATAATCCAAGGAACATGACAGGTATAGGAACTACTGAAGGTACTAAAGAAACAAGAACAACAACTACCAATTCATCGGCTAAAATATTTCCGAAAAGTCGAAAACTAAGCGATAAGGGTTTTGTAAAATCTTCCAAGATGTTAATGGGTAAAAGGATTGGAGTAGGTTGAATGTATTTACTGAAATAACCTAATCCTTTTTTGCTAAGACCCGCATAGAAATAGGCTACTGAGGTGAGTAAAGCTAAAGCAACAGTAGTATTTATATCATTCGTGGGTGCGGCTAACTCTCCATGGGGTAACTGTATGATTTTCCATGGTAAAAGAGCCCCTGACCAATTACAAACAAAAATAAATAGGAACATAGTTCCTATAAAAGGAACCCATGGACCATATTCTTCTCCAATCTGGGTTTGGCTCACGTCTCGAATGAATTCAAGGGCATATTCGAAGAAATTCTGCCCGTCATTCGGAATGGTTTGTGGATTCCGAACAGCTATACTGGCTGAAACTAATAAGATAGCAATTACAACCCAAGAAGTAATAAGTACTTGGCCATGGACTTGAAAACCTCCTATTTGCCAATAGAAATGTTGGCCTACTTCTACACCCGATATTTCGTATAACACTTTTAGTGTGTTGGTGGAACATGATAGAACATTCATATTACCCTCTGACAGAAATTTAAATTCCAGGAAATTATTTTAATTCAACCATCTCTTTTTCGACTTGCTTATTTGAATTTTTTGATACGAACTAATAACATAATATCCCCAATTTTGATCTCATTTATATAATCTAATCAAATTCGAGATATAGTAAACGATTCCATAAATTTCAGGAGTTCAAAAAAAATTTCTATCTTATTATTAATTACGTATTTCGTATATAGTTAGAACGACCCTCACAAATTGCGAATACTAATTTATTAAGAATTAATCGGATTGAAGCTATAGCGTCATCATTTGCTGGAATTGAAATATCTGCAAGGTCGGGATCACAATTTGTATCGATTAAGCAAATTGTTGGAATTCCCAAAGTGATACATTCTCGAAGAGCTGTATATTCTTCTTGCTGATCAACGATAATTATAATATCGGGTAACCCCGTCATATATTTAATCCCGCCCAGATATGTTTGCAAGTGGGATAATTGTCTCTTGAACATAGCTGCGTCTCTTTTTTTTGGAAGACAGTAGAATTTCCCCGTCTTTTGTTCGATTCTCAAGTCCCTGAACTTATGAAGTCTAGTTTCTGTAGTGGACCAATTGGTTAACATGCCACCGAGCCATTTTTTATTAACATAATGACACCGAGCCCTTATTGCAGCCCGCACTACTGAATTGGCTGCTTTAGTTTTTGTGCCAACAATTAAAAACTCTTTTCCCTTACTTGCTGCATCAAAAACTAAATCACAAGCTTCTGATAAAAAACGAGCAGTTTTAGTAAGATTTGTGATATGAATACCTTTACGCTTGGTAGAAATATAAGGCGACATCCTCGGATTCCATTTCCTAGTCCCATGACCAAAATGAACTCCTGCTTCCATCATCTCTTCCAAATTTATGTTCCAATATCTTCTTGTCATTTCTTACCACACTTCCTCTTTCTTTTTTGTTTAAAAAAAAGTGACGAGGTTGTCTTGAACTAACCAATTGTTCCGACGGAACCTTTTCTTCTACCGTGGATTGGACGTATCGATGTCAATACACAATCCAAACCGCTAATCTCTATTCATTATTATCTGAATTTCCATTACCCCCTCAAGACCATATAGAAAGAGTTTTTCGAATGGAAATTGAATTCCAAAACAAAAGAAAGTAAGTATGACTACACTTTTTTTAGGAATCATTAAATGATATATGATCTAAATGATTCCTAAGGTGTATCATGGAAATTCTTTTGAACGGCACGAATCAAATAAGCCTGCGTGGTGGAACAAAATATCTCGTATTTCCCCCTCGAAAAAACTCTTCTTTTGACTTTTCAAAGGAATGCTCTTATTCTTATGTTGCCGCAGTAATCTTTTAAATCCGGTCCCAACGGGGATCATCCCACCTATAACAACATTCTCTTTTAGCCCTTTCAACCAATCGATACGACCACGAAGAGCTGCTTTGGCTAAAACTCGAGCAGTTTCTTGAAAACTCGCTTCCGATATGAAACTTTGAGTATTCAAAGATGCTCTTGTTATTCCCAATAGGATAGCGCGGTAACAGATCGATTCTTCTAAAGCGCGCCCTGTGCGTTCCGCTCGCAACAATCCAATTAGTTCTCCAGGTAAAAAAACATTAGACATTCCATCCTCGGAAACCAACACTTTTGATGTTATTTGGCGTACAATAATCTCTATGTGTCTATTATGAATTTGCACCCCTTGGGATCGATAAACCTTTTGTATCTTAGTAACCAATGATATACGACTTTGCACTATAGTCAGCTCAGTCCCAATCAAGAATCCCCAAGGAATTCCAAGAATTTTTGTTATATGCTCGTTCCAACCCTCAATTCTTTTTTCTAGGTTCATTGATATTGAATCAATTGAACGCACTTCTAAGACCTGTTCCACTTTTGGAAGACCTTGCGTTATATCACCGGATCTCGATTTTTCATATATAAATGTAACTAATGTATCTCCTTCGTAAAAGATTTTTCCATAATGTCCATGAACGGTTGCTTCCGGAGTGGCCAAATAAGGTTTAGCCAATCTTATTACTACAGAGTCAACTTGAACAAGCAAAACTTGACCCGATTTTAAGGGGGGTCCTTTTTTGGCTATATATCCATTTTGACAAATAAACTGGCCGAGACTAATTATTGTGGGTCTTTCTTCCCAATAATTAAGACAATAACTTTGATGGAGAAAATCCCAATTCAAATTGAATAAATTGAAAACGATTTTACTGTACGGATCACGATTTGAAATTATCCCATTTTCATCCATTAAATAATATTTAAGCACTTGAAAAGTCCGTTTTAAATTTTCAAGTTGAAGATATTTAGTTATCAAGATCGGATTATGAGTTAGTAAATAATAAAAGGAATAAAAATTCAACAAATTAAGGACCGTTCCTAACGGTCCGATCGAATTCCTAATTTTAATTATAGAATCTGTTGAAATGAATTCTTTTTTCACATTGGGATATTTTATATCGTTGAATAGGTCCATTCGGAAACAATTAGATGGTGATAAAATTATCAAGGAAGGATATTCCTTATTGTTATTTAACAATGTGCGAATAGTTCCGTGATTTTGGTGGTTAAGTGATTGTTTCGTTTTTCTCTTTTTATAAATGGAATAAAAAGGATTGATGTTGGTCTGATCTGATACATTATCGGAAATGAATCCTGAACCTGAGAGATCATTCCTTTTTCTGCGATACGAAATAGCGGATTTTACTAAGTCGATTCTTAGGAAAGCTCGAACCAAACCATTTGTACTTACTTCAATAAAAGAAGTACAGACCTCCTCGATAGAAGAACTTTTTATGTCTTGGTTCCAATTCAAAATTAAACAAGTCCTAATTAATTGAATACTTGTATCAGAAATTCCTTGAATGGGTTTGGCATTTCCATAAACAATATAATTGACAACTCTAAGTTGCATATTATCCCTTTCTTGTAAAAAATCCGGAGGGAAGAGTGTTGGTAAATTTAGACCATCTGATATCTCATATGTCACTACAGGGCGAACTAAAACAAAATACTTTTTCTTAGTAGATGTGATCCGTTGGACATAGATCCAATTTTTCCATTTTTTAGAGTCCTTAAAATCGATGTTTACTTTTCCTGGAGGTATCAAGATCCCACTGTGTCGGGATATCTTATCGGTCTCCCCAGGAAAATAAATATCTCCTGAAAAGATTTTCAGTTCAATTCTCTTTTTTTTTCTCTCCATTCGGACTAATCCGTCCGCGTAGCTTCTTGTATTTATATTGAAAGCAATTCGTGTATCTATTCCAATGAGACTATTATTTCGTATCATTATCAAAGAAGATTCAGGTAAAATATGCACTTCTTCGGGAATGAAAAAAAATAGATCTAGTTTCATTTGGTATTTTGACTTCAATTCTTTTATTGGTCGAGACTCAATAAAATCCTCTTTTTTAACGATTGAATGCACGCCCAGAGTCCCATATTTAGTAATTCCCGAACTCTTTCTTCTGTATCGGGGATCATCGAAATAAGCAAAAATACTATTATTTCTACGGAAAATACCATTTATTGGTAGTTCAATCGAGATACCCGAATGAGGCATTAACTCTTTCTTTCGTTCTTGAATCGATTGGATTGGAACGAGAAATCTATTTCCTCGCCTTTTTCCCAATAAATGAGAATTCCCGTGTAAAATCGCCGGGTATATGAGATTCCAATGGGCGGGTTCTGAATAATTAGGAATCTTGTCTTCTTTTTTTTTACCAGAAAAATAGGAACGAAGTAATTTGTATCTTAGTGGATCATTATTCACCGAGAGAGTCGAAATTGACCCTCGTTCTACAGAAAGGGAATAAATATTCATTTGATCTTGATCCTTGTGCGGTGAAAAAGGGACTGCACTGGATCTCCACGAACCTCCTGATAATATCCATAAATGACTTGTTTTTGGTAAAAGATGAACATTACTATATGTAAATGTAGATGCGTGGTACACATCATTACTCCAGTGCATTTCTCCCTCTGAGTCAGAATAAATATGTTTTCGAACTCTCTCTTTCAAATTCAAAGTGTATGGTACCTCGCGAATCTCAGCAATTACTTGTTCTGCTTCGACATATTGATTATTTTGAACCAAAAGAAAACTTTTAGGTGGAATAGTTACATTATGTAGAATATCCTCACTCTCAATAGTGACATATAAGGCTATAGAACATAGAAAAGCAGGATGCCCGTGACGCGTACGCGTGGGATGAACGAAATCTTCATTAAATTGGATTTTTCCATTCGACGGGGCTCGTACATGTTCTGCAGTACCACCCGTGAAGACTCCTCCCGTATGAAAAGTTCTTAATGTTAGTTGAGTCCCCGGTTCTCCAATGGATTGACCCGCAATAATACCTACAGCTTCTCCCAACTCGACCAGGTCGCCATGAGTGGGACTCCTACCATAACATAATCGACAGATCCAAGATGTACTCCTACAAGTAAAAGGGGTTCGAATAAATAGTATTTGTGTTTGAAAGGTTATGAATCGATTGACAAGCCCAAATCCAATATCTTGATTTCGGGTGGCGATACACCGTGAGCCCATATATATATCCTCTGCTAATACACGACCAACTAATGTTTGAATAAAAATTCTTTCAGACTCGGGCATCATCCCATTTCGAGGACTTACGGCAACCCCTCGGGCGGTTCCACAATCTGTTCGACGTACAACAATGTGTTGAACTACTTCAACAAGTCGGCGCGTAAGATATCCCGCATCCGAGGTTCGTACAGCAGTATCCACAACCCCTTTTCGGGCTCCGTAGCAAGAAATGATATATTCTGTTAAAGACAGCCCTTCGCGTAAATTACTTTGAATAGGTAAATCAATCATTTGTCCTTGAGGATCCGACATTAATCCCCTCATACCTACTAATTGGTGCACTTGAGATGCATTTCCTCTAGCTCCCGAAAAAGACATTATATGGACTGGATTAAGTGAATCTGTCATCCTAAAATTAGGATTCATTTCTTGTCGCAAATATTCACTTGTAGCATACCACACCTCAATAGATTGGCGTAATTTTTCTACTGCGTGCACATTCCCATAATGATGGTGTTGTTCTAAAATTAAACTATGTTCTTCAGCATCTTGTACTAACGATCCCTTAGAAGGGATCGTTAAAAGATCATCAATCCCTAATGAAATGGATGTAGCAGTGGCTTGCTGGAAACCCAGAGTTTTTACTTGATCCAGAATGTGTGATGTATATGCCATTCCGAAGTGATCTATTAATTTGCTAATAAGTTTTTTAATGACAGTTCCGTCTATTATTTTATTGTGAAAGACTAGATTGACTCGTTCTGCCATAAGTCCCTCCATATTCTGCTGATTGGGATTCGACAATGAGTTTGAGTCAATGATTTGAAAATTTCCCTTTCTCGATATTAATCCGGATGAAAATTCAGAGGAAGTAGAGTCCTAGTAGCAACAGAGAGATCAAAATTCACGCCAGTGTCACAAAATCACTTAATTGAGATGCCATATGATTAGTGACCATACGAGCAGGCTCGACAAAACCCTTGTAGAGCTTCTTCGATTTCTCGAAAAAGAGAAATATGACCAATAGTTGTTCGAATATATATACAAAGAATTTCTTTTTTTACACTTCTTACTAAAAAAGAGTGTTCATAAATCTCCTGACAAGTACCCCCGGATTCATAGTGAATCTCGATGGGACCTTCTCTTGAAGCAATAATGCATTGATCGATTCGCCAGCGGAGCCAAAAAGGACTATCTAAATTGAGTCTTTTCTGTCGATAAGCTCCAATTGCATCATAGGAATTACAAAAAAAAGGTTCTTTTTGTTTCTTAGACTGATGATTATTATCATTAATTCTTTCATTTTGAGACTTTCTTCGATTCCATGGATTATACCTATTTCTACAAATACCTCGGCGATTCCCAATGGTTAATACATATAGACCAATAAGCATATCTTGGGTTGGTACGGAAATAGGATCCCCAATAGCTGGAGACAAGAGATTCATATGCGAAAACATAAGTAAATGGGCCTCCGCTTGAGCCTCCAAAGATAAGGGTACATGAACAGCCATTTGATCCCCATCAAAGTCTGCATTGAATCCCTTACGAACTAATGGATGTAAACAAACAGCACGTCCTTCGACTAAAATGGGTTGAAATGCCTGTATGCCTAATCTATGCAAAGTGGGCGCTCTATTCAGCAATACGGGGTGCCCCTGCATAACTTCTTGCAATATCTCCCATACAATTGTATCTTTTTCCCGAATTTGACTCTTAGCAACTCCTATGTTCGAAGCAAGATGTTGTCTAATTAGTCCCCGAATTACAAATGTCTGGAAAAGTTCTATTGCTATTTCACGAGGCAATCCACATCGATGTAGTGGAAGTGAGGGTCCTACAACAATGACAGAACGACCCGAATAATCAACCCGTTTGCCAAGCATAGTCTCACGAAATCTTCCCTCTTTTCCTTCAATTACATCCGAAAACGACTTGTAAATCTTATTATGACCATCCCTGATTGGCTGTCCGCGAATTCCATTATCAAGAAGCGTATCTACGGCTTCTTGTACCAATTTCTCTTGACACATTACTAATTCCCCCGGCGTAGATCTATTTGTTGTTAATAGATCGGTAAGCGTATTGTTTCGATAGATGACTCTTCTATAGAGTTCATTAATATCCGAGCTCATTAGCTTACCCCCATCTATCTGAATGATGGGTCGTAATTCAGGAGGAAGAACGGGTAGTAAACATAAAACCATCCATTCGGGTTCGATATTTGTTCGAATAAAGTGTTTAGCTAATTCTATGCGTCTAACCAAAAAATCCCTTCTTCTTCCAATTTTGCGATCTTCCCATTCATTACCCGTGGTTCTTTCTTCGCCTAATTCCTTCCATTCGACTAATGAATAATCTAGAATACTTCGCAAATCTATATCGGCTAATTGTTCTCGTATCGCACCTGCTCCAGTACAAATTTCTCGATTTCGAAATATATCGAAGCCTTGAGTAGTAAAAAAAACCGGGATGCTGTATTTCCAGGATTGTATTTCATATTCGAATAACCCTCGTAACCGTAAGAAAGTAGGTTTTTTAGCTATAGGCCTAGCAAAATAAAAATTGGGATAAGATCCTCCCCCCTTTAAAATCGGACGTGAAAGTTTCTTTTCGTCCGGCTCAAGTAGTTATAACCAAATAAAAAAAAAGCGGTTTTTACTTTCGAATTCTCGAAAAATCTCCTAGAATCTACTCCTTACTCAAGTTAGTAGTAAAGACCAAGTAACATTTCATTGATTCATTCTTATTTTTTTTTTTTTCTATTTTTTATTTATATCAAAATAAATGATACTATTTCCATATAAATAAATGAAATTGGAAATTCTTGAGTAGTCTACTTCCCCTCGAACGCGGAATCCCCTTAAGGGTTGTAATTCAAAAGGGATTTACTTGTCTATGTACCCTTCCATTTGATTCGATCTTTTAGGTCCTGACATCGCCTCGACGATTATGTTAAGATGTTCTTAAAGCCTATATGCGATGGATAGACTCCTACAACCATGCATATTTACCTACTTAGAAACAGAATTAAATGAAACAGAATTCAATTTCACAAATTAAGGAAGTCTTTTTTCACAAGGTACAACTCAAAATTACTAATTTTGGGCTACTGACTCGACCATAGACCAACCCCCCGCTCTTTTTTTGGTAATATTTTATACACCCATAATTCTGAGCTTCACGTTACTCCTTTCACGAGACATGTCAGATTGGGGACATCCCCATAAATGGGAAGACAGTTTATCATTTT